GAATGGGTTTCGAAGATTAAAAAAAAAATTCTTTATCCGTTAATAATTCGATTTAGATAAAATCATGAACCAAATTCGGTTATTTTAACTTATTCTTAGCCTTAATAACCATATCAACATGAATTTTTTTGTGAGTCATCAATTCCAATTAGAATTGGATAGATGAATTTTTTAAAAGAGCGATTCAAGGAACAAGTGATTCCCCCTCCTTACCAGTTGCTCCTCAGACTGAATCCTCTCATTCTATAAAACGAATCTTATTCGTGGATCTTATCTTGTTAGTCAGATTGATTTTTAAAATTAAAAAATCAATATTTTGTACTTTTCGAATTTCTATATACATATGCAGTAAACGACTACAATATTCATTTTAATTAATTTTATTTCTTATTTTTTATCTTTATTCTTTCATTTTATTTATTTTTTTCTTTATTCGATTTTCCTTTATTATTCTATTTCTTTTGCCTTCAGATGAATAGAATATGAACTAAAACCCCAGAATATGTCTTTTCACAGGCCAAAGCAAGAAAGACACTTCAAATATTTTATTCTATTTACTTTTTATCTGTCAGAAAAGAAAAAGGAGATTTCCTCTTATTTAATTCAATGCAATATTAAATAATAATAGGAAACTTTCCATGAATTTTTTTTTTAGTTATTCTGCATTATATTGTCTTGGTGTAATAAAAATATTGTGTATGCATCGATATGGAAAGACTTGGTCCATGAAACCATTATCTGATAGATATATAAATTTGATTATCTATTTATACATAAAAGAGAAATCTTATATACGTATAAAACTATCAATATAAAATGGATCTTTTGGTCTGGAATTAAAGAAAGATATTTGAAATCTTTCTTATATGTCTTATGTTGTCACTTCAAAAAAACTTTTCTGTGGAAGAAGGGAATAGTGATTTATTCCTATTTATTCCTATAGAATAACTCGGGACAAAAACAAGAAAATGGAATCAGAAATATCGACAAATTTTTTCAGAGTCTAATAAAAAAAATATGAAAATTAAAGAAAAAGCGGATAGTGGATCTACTGTTCCAATTTCATTATATCGAATTTGAATATTCATAATAGTAAATAGAGTTATGATTCAATGGGTTAGGTCCACTTACTTTTTCTTTTGTTGATTTCTAATCTAAACTTTACGGTTAATTTCATTTTCGCAATTTAAGAACCAGCTTATCTCAGTATAATATAATAAACAAATCTTCAACTTTATAACTCTAATTCTTATACTAAAATTCATTCTAAAATTATATAATAATATAGAAATTTTAGAATGAATTATTAGAGTTTTTTGTTTCTTTTTCTTTTTATTACAAATATCAACAACATCTCTATTGTCCTTTCAAATCAAATAAAAATACTACCGCTGGAGTTTTTTTGAAAAAAAAAAGGCCAAAGCCCTTTATCGGATTTGAACCGATGACTTACGCCTTACCATGGCGTTACTCTACCACTGAGTTAAAAGGGCCCATTTGATCCAATTCAGGAATAAGCCACTATGCGGACAACATATATCTAGGGAACTAGATTATAAATCAAATCTATGTAAAGTAAATATATTTATTATTAATTAAATTCAAATTAATAAGTATATATATATTATTAATATAGTCGGCGATAGAGATATGACCATCCCCCTTACTTACCAATGAGGTAATGAGGTAATCAATGAATGAAAGCGGAAGAAGTGGGGTTTAACCCTCCTTTACGGCTTGCTGGGAAATCAATCATTCCATTCCTTGAAAGGAAAGAATCTTTCGTATTATTTCTATTCTTCTATTCTATTTCTTTGATTTCTATTATTTTATCTATTTTATTATTTTTTTTTATTATATTTTATTATATATTCTATTTATATATTATTTATTATTTTAAATATTTATATTATTTTAAATATTTAATATATTATTTTAAATATTTAAAAATATTTTTTAAATTAAAATAAAAACAAAATAATTAATAAAAAAAAAAATAATAATAATAATAAAAATTCCAATTGATATTAGAATGAATAATTCATGGATAGAAATGACGAATCAAAAATAATCATGAAAGACGGAAAGATCTTTCAAATCTAATTAGACTATTTCGTTATATTGACAATTTCAAAAAACTGTTCATACTATGAGCATAATATGCTGACGGTCGGGCAACTGTGCCCCCATCGTCTAGTGGTTCAGGACATCTCTCTTTCAAGGAGGCAGCGGGGATTCGACTTCCCCTGGGGGTAGGGTATTACGAAAGGAAGTTGATCATGGATTTTTAATATAAAATATATTAAGTTAATATAATAAGTCTGGAGTTGATTCTTCCTGGGTCGATGCCCGAGCGGTTAATGGGGACGGACTGTAAATTCGTTGGCAATATGTCTACGCTGGTTCAAATCCAGCTCGGCCCAATAATTCACTGATCCACCACGAAATGGTATAACCCCTTTGTTCTCTTGAAATGCTTGATACGTACAAAAGCGGACAAAAGTCAAAATTTCTGATATATTTTTACCTGCTATTTATTATTTATTTGATTTGCCCTATTTTTTTTTTCCAAAAATTCGGATCTTGCTCTTGATCCAGATTCATATCAGGATTTGTAAGTATAAAGTCTAAGAAAAAGAGAAATGGAAAGAAAAAAAGACTCTTTTTTCATTGAAAGATTGATTATCAATCGATTTGGATTTGACATAATGAAAAAATGAGTAGTAATCCGTGTCGTTATCGCTAAAGTTTATATCCATGTGTTTAGCAATAGAAAACTCACGTCTCTGTTACAACGTGGCAATTCCAATCTAAAATCTAACTAGAAAGGGTTTGAATGAAATCATAAGAATATGTATGCTCTATACTTTATTTCATTTCTCTGGGATTGTAGTTCAATTGGTCAGAGCACCGCCCTGTCAAGGCGGAAGCTGCGGGTTCGAGCCCCGTCAGTCCCGACGGATCAAAATTCAATAATTTACTAAAATATATATATATCAAATTCTCTCTCCATTTTCTGTCAAACGAGGACAAATAGTATAATTTCATTTCAAAAGGGAACCTTATTTCCATTTCTTTCTTTTTCTTTTTTCTTATTTTTGATTATTTCTATTCTTATTTCTATTTCTTTTTTTCTATTTATTTTCATATTTATTTTCGTTTTTCAGTTCTCATCAAAGCAAATAGAAATATGGGAATTTTCAGTTCTTCAACTAGTACCGATTGATAAAGACATATATGGATTAGTGCAATCATAGATAACATTATATTCAGGATTCCAAGAGATACCATACTGAGTTTGACTTTTTTGATTTCTACCGATTCGTGTAATGAAATCGAATCGAGTACCATATCTTTCGTGGTAGTCCATACACAAATCGAATTTGTATTTATACGATACAAATAAAATTGAATTTGGTAGAATATTCGATCTTTTTTATACTGTACTTGCCCTTGTCTTTATCACACTTTTTTTTGTTTTACTTACAATAAGATTAGATCATTAACAAAGAGTTTAGAACTTAATTCCCCTTTCTCCATTTTGCTTCTATTGTTTCTTTGTTTGGGTTTGTTTATAACGAGTCGAAGTCTCAAAATAAAAAAACACGGTTAGATGAGACTTCGACAAATGGATTGTACTAAGGAAGGCGAGAATTTTATAGAAAAAAAAGAATGGAAAAGAATGAAAAATAAAGTAAAAAAAAAATTCTCGATTATACCAGGAATCCTTTTTTGGATTCGGTATGGATAAACGATCTTTCTATGTTATACTATTCAATTCTCAACGATAAATCGATTTGATAGCTCCGATATTGTTATTCATGATATTGATTCGATTCGATATCATCGAGATGGAATTCATATCATTGAATTTAGAGGCGAAAGATTTATCATCTCTATGGGATTAAATCCCGAGTTATTGCAAAGTAAAGAAAAACGAAAGAGTGAGACTATGGAAGTAAATATTCTCGCATTTATTGCTACTGCGCTGTTCATTCTTGTTCCTACTGCCTTTTTACTTATAATATACGTAAAAACTGTCAGTCAAAGTGATTAATTTGAATGAAACTTGACTTCTTAGTTCTTATTAATATCATCTTAGTTCTTATTAATATCGGCGATTAGAAAATGAAAAGGATTCCAATTTCGCCGTTTTAGATGAAATGAGCGGACTAGAATCAGCAGTATTCTATGAGATCAGATAGTATGGTAGAAAGAAAAGTTCTCTTTCTACCATACTATCTATTTTTGTTATTCTAGTGTATACAGTTGTACTATATACAAATATATACTTAAATAAAAATATACTTAATGTAGATCAATCTAGAATATCATCTTTCTATCCATATTCATATATCTAGAAATCAATTATCTCTATGTAATGTACATAAAGCCCCAATTCTATTTCTTTTTTCTTCATTTGTGTTGATTCCAATTAATCTGAAATAGTCGAAAAGCAACTCTTACTCTTACAATTCGAATTCCTAGATTTCTGATTATTTTCAATAGAAATTACGGAATCGCATTTAACGAAAGAATAAAATAAATGAAAAGGAAAAAAAAAGAGTCTGGGCATATAAACATATAAATAAAAGAACATATATATTAAAAAAAGAAAATCAAGAAATATTTTTTTACCATTTTGAAGAAGAAGGCAGAAGTAATTGATTGAGCAGTTAACAGATCATCCAAGGAAAAGAATTCTATAAAAACCTTTTCTGGTGTCGAGGAAAAAGATTAGTAAAGTAAACCTCACAGATTTTTGAATCTTTTAAAGATTTGAATCATGATATGAAATGAGTCAAGTCAATAAAATATAGCATAAATCCAATTTCTAAAATAAAATGAAAATAATAAAACAAATACTAAACTAAGCACTAAGTGCACAATATGTGACTTGTCGAAGAAGATAAGATATCTTAGATTAAAAGGGTATTATTCATATATTATTAATATAATATTCATAGAATACATTACTCCACCCGAATATAATCGAATATAATGAAGATCCTTTTAATTCAATTGAATTTGAATTCAATTTCAATAGTTAAATTAAAAAAGTCTTTGCAGAACGATCTCTAAAAGAATCGGTACAGTTTGATTTCTGAACTCAATTAATAGTATCCTTAGAGTCCACTTCTTCCCCATACTACTAGTGAAAGAGAAAATGTAAAGACTACCATTAAAGCAGCCCAAGCGAGACTTACTATATCCATGTGAATTATGTCTCCTATCTATATGAATATGAAATAAATTTTCTATTATTCTTCACTAATACTAATAATAATAGAATCGCCGGCACAGAGTCAAAAAAGGGATTTTGATTTTGCCCAATACCATTGATGAAAGAATTCAAGAAATAGAATTAATTAGAAGAAATTCTTCTATATTGCAAGAAATTCTTATAGGATTGCTAGTAAAATTAGAAAAGATTAAACACAAGAACAAAGAAAAACAAAATAAGGGCAAAACCCTGGGAAGTTGGAAGTGTTAATAAAATCTTACTAAGATAGAAGATTAATAAGACTAAGATATAAGATTAATAAGACCTAGTCTTTATTTTGTTGTTCTTCATTAACTAAAAAATCGAAAAGTCTAGAATCAAAATGGATCGTTATCTATTACATACTCCTATTTCGTTTTTTTTACATAGCCCTTTCTATTTGATCTAATCCTTAACGTTTCTCGATTTTCTCTGGAAAACAATTTGAAGACAACCTACTCCATTCTTGACTAGGAATTACCTAAACCAAAAAGAAAGAATTTCTTTTTGTACGTTATATAAAAATAGAAAAGTCAAAATGTATGTAAAAAAATAGAATAGATATGTATAAGTAAAATCCAATTATCTATTCAATCGATATTAGATTGATTAAATTTCTAAGTACTCAAGAATTTTTATGAATTTGTATACAAAGTATCTTCCGCGCTTTCCACAACTACTAATTCGATTTTCTATCCCGCCATTCAATCAAGAAACAGTCCCTATACATTAGTAGTAAGTATTGGGCGGACTATTATATCAAGATTTACGGATTTCCTTTCATTACTATAAACTTTCCTTGACTCCTAAAGAATTTACAGTACTCTAGAAAACAGAACCCTCAGATGTTTAGAATCAAGGGAGTATCAAGAGTCCTTTTCCTCCGACTTCTTCTGTTGTGGACAAATTTGACAAATTATATCAACAAAACATAAGATAAATAGGTATTTTGTGTCTTTTGTTAATCAGGCGACACCCGGATTTGAACCGGGGAAAAAAGATTTGCAGTCCCCCGCCTTACCGCTCGGCCATGTCGCCAAAGTGCTAAAAAAAAGAGACGAAAATATTCCCTTTCCCTTTTTACTTGCATCTTGAAACATCTTTAAATCCCATTTTTTTAATCTTAATCCCTTTAAATGAATTTAAATGAAAAATGAATTTAAATGAAATATAAATAAAAGAAATCCTTCCTTGTTTTTGATTTGGATTGGATCTATCTTTTCGATTCATTTTTATAGTATCTTAAAACATATACTATCTAAACTTAAACCATAAAATATGGAAATGCCTTCCCCGAAATAAAAAACCAAATGTCAATTTTCATTCCCAAAAGGAGACAAATTGGAACCATTAACTATTGAATGTGAATTCATAAACAATTCTTGGATTTGAATCTCCAATTGTATTTCTCTAATGCTAGGGATAGCAGAAAATGGAAATTGATATGTAAGTAAGGAATCAGTATTGATTCTTTTCAATAAAAAAAATCCTTCTCAATTTCAATTATAACAACAATTAGGAATATATGTAAACCCCAGGCTGTAAATTCTTACACAGATAACTAATCGAATATCTGATCTGTCCATAATTCTGAGAGAAAATAGAACTTTTGATAGGGCATGACATGTGATGTCCAGAATAGATAGAACTGCAATATAAAAAGAGAGACACATATAGATAGCTATATATCCGTATAGGGTTAAAAAAGGCCTTCTTTATCTTATGTTCTTATTATGCGCTTAAATCGTATTATGTGAACTCGACTACCAAAAATAGATAAAAATCTATCTCTTCTATGCAAACTATTTTGCTTTGAGCTTAACAATTCAAGTCACAAAAAAAACTACATGCTAAAAAAATCAACTTTCTATTGATTATATTGATTGTTTCTGATGATTAGGTCTTTACTTTAGCTCATCGAACAGATCAAATCCCGAATCTAGTTATTTTACCGGTATCTGTTATCCAATCGTATTGGAATATTAATATCATAATAATAGTCGAAATGGAATCACTTTTTGGTTTGCTATTCTATACGAAACTCCATAAGTCTAACTCAGTTAAGTCAAATTGCTCAATTTCGAATTTCGTTCCAATTGGATCTCTTGCAAATTCCAATTGGAATAGAAAATTCTCTTTATCTTTATTCCTCCGCTCATATGTATTTCATATATTCCATATACACATATATGGAGTTAGATAAAATTTTATGCGATTCTGTAAACAAAATCGAAATT